AATGCAATTGAACTTAGTAAGTGCATATTTAAGCCGTTGGGTGTTTTCCACTAATCATAAAGATATCGGCACATTATATCTAGTGTTTGGTGTTGGGGCCGGTATGATAGGAACAGCTTTCAGTATGTTGATAAGGTTAGAACTTTCCGCCCCCGGAACTATGTTGGGGGACGACCATCTTTATAATGTAATCGTGACTGCGCATGCCTTTGTTATGATCTTTTTCCTGGTGATGCCGGTGATGATAGGGGGGTTTGGAAATTGGTTGGTGCCGTTATATATCGGTGCACCAGACATGGCCTTCCCGCGACTAAATAACATTAGTTTCTGGCTCTTGCCCCCTGCCCTAATATTATTGTTGGGCTCCGCCTTTGTTGAACAGGGGGTTGGGACAGGTTGGACGGTGTATCCGCCTCTCGCGGGCATTCAAGCGCATTCGGGGGGGGCCGTGGACATGGCCATATTTAGCCTCCACTTGGCCGGGGTCTCTTCCATCTTAGGAGCTATGAATTTTATCACCACTATATTTAATATGAGGGCCCCGGGTGTGACAATGGACAGATTGCCGCTATTTGTGTGGTCAATCTTAATTACCGCTTTCTTATTGTTACTGTCTTTGCCCGTATTGGCCGGAGGCATAACTATGCTGTTGACAGATAGGAATTTTAACACTACCTTCTTTGACCCCGCCGGAGGGGGGGACCCGATTCTGTTTCAACATCTCTTTTGGTTTTTTGGCCATCCGGAGGTTTATATCCTAATATTGCCTGGTTTTGGGATGATCTCCCAAATAATTCCCACCTTTGCTGCTAAAAAACAAATTTTTGGATACTTGGGCATGGTCTATGCAATGTTATCTATTGGGGTATTGGGCTTTATTGTGTGGGCTTGGAGATGGGCGGCCGGTGGGGCAACCTGCCGTGCTATTACCCGACTGTATGCGGGAACACCCCTATCCCCCCTGAGGGGAGCGGCCCAGTAACTACTCGCGTCGCCGCTCGCGGAGGCGCAGTAAAAAAGTTAGTGGGGGGTCAACCCGCAGACAACCGGACCCCATCCGCCCCTTATGGGGGGAGGGGGCCGGGGGTCGCAGAGACTACACGTCGGGCCCCTAGTGATTTAAGACTTCCTAAAAGGGACAGTCTTCTACTTGACTTTGGTGCAGGGCCCCCGGGGGCGCCGCCATGCCCGCCCAAGGGGCGGCAGTCCCTAAGGGAACCGGCATGGTGGGCCGTCGGCCTCTTTGAGGCGGGGGGGACTCTGGCGCTAGTGGGCGAAGGGGTCAGGGCCAGTTTGGGCCGCCCCGCTGGGTGCCCCCGGACCCTACATAGGTTTAAGGAGGCCGTAGGTATGGGGGCCCTCGTAGGAGGGGGCCCCCGAGATTGCGACTGGGTGTTGTCCCCTAAGGGGGATGATGTTAACAAGATATTGAAGTTTATTAATTTAATTAATGGAAGGTTAATAACTTTAAAATATAACCTCAAATTGCTGGAGGTTATTAAATTTGTTAATCATAAATATGGCACCTGCATTGTGTATCTGGGTCCAGGCGCCATGACTCCCAACAACAGTTGATTGGCGGGGTTTGTGGAGGGGGCCGGGGGCTTTCATGTGGCTCTCGGGGTCTCGCCATCCCCTGGGAGCCGATTGGTCGTCGCGGGGGGCATTGTCGTTACACAAAAAGAGAGGTATGTTTTAGATTTAATAAACAAATTGTTGCCGGGGTGAGTCTCTTTATCGAACAATCCCCGGGGGCAGTATCAATATTTAGCTTTCACTTGTGCCAGGTGAAGCAAATATTTAGCCAGGTATCCCCTAAAGGGGGTAAAACATATCCAATATTTATGTTGATTAAAGTGCAACCAAAGGGCACCAAGTTTAAAGAGGAAAATCACTAGAGGTGAAGATATAGTCCGATCCTCCCCCGTAAGGGGGGGGGTAGAGTAGTATAGCGCGCTCGCCACCCATGCGGGGGGCGTTGCTCCCCGGCCCAACTTTGCCTTAAGGCCGGGGGCCAGAGTGACTATACAATATTGCACCACATGTTTACAGTAGGGATGGACATAGATACCAGAGCCTATTTCACTGCTGCCACCTTAATAATCGCCGTTCCAACCGGGATTAAGGTGTTCAGCTGGTTGGCCACTATTTATGGCGGCGCCCTCAGATTGGACACTCCCATGCTATGGGCGATAGGGTTTGTTTTCTTATTTACCGTGGGGGGGTTGACCGGAGTAATCTTGGCCAACAGTTCTTTAGATGTGGTTCTCCACGACACATACTATGTGGTAGCTCATTTCCACTATGTATTATCCATGGGGGCCATTTTTGCCATTTTTGGCGGGTTTTATTATTGGTTTGGTAAAATCACAGGCTATTGTTACAATGAAGTCTATGGGAAAATCCACTTCTGGTTAATGTTTATCGGGGTGAATTTAACCTTTTTCCCCCAACACTTTTTGGGCCTAGCAGGCCTACCTAGGCGTTACTCTGATTTTGTAGACAGTTTTGCTGGTTGGAACCTGGTGTGCTCCCTGGGGTCAACCATATCCATTGTTGGGGTGCTGTGGTTTGTGTTTATAGTTTATGATGCTTATGCCAGGGAGGTAAAATTTATTGGTTGGATCGAGAATAGCGGGGCTAGTTGGGCTTCCCTAGAGTGGGTGCAGCCTTCCCCTCCTCAACCTCACACCTATAATGAGCTACCTTTCGTCTATGGGCCCACCCCCGTAAGGGGGGCGGGGCCGCAATAGGCACCTCCAATGGCGCCCATTGATTCGCTAATGTATTATAAATATATAATAGTGGCAATTTTACTGTTATTATTGGGGGTATTGGGCATTGTCCTCAACCGAGGTCACCTTATAATAATGTTGATGTCCATAGAATTGATATTATTGGCCGCCTCTTTCTTATTTTTAATAAACTCTGTGGTAATAGATATTTTGATTGAACAAATCTTTACAATTATGATTTTAACGGTTGCGGCGGCGGAGTCCGCTATTGGTTTGGCCATATTGGTGGCCTATTACCGAATAAAAGGGACTATTGCTGTCAAATCCCTCAATTGACTTAGGGGCTAATCCGGGGGGGCCTTCCCCCCCGGGTGGGAACCACCGCCCTCCTGGGCGGGGGTTGAGAAGAAAGATGCCACAATTAGACGCAGCTACTTATTTAACTCAATATAGATGGACCTTGATAACTCTGTTTCTATTATTCTCCCTATTGGTGGCTTCCATTTTACCTACTATTAAAACAAATTGGCTCATAAGGAGATCTGTAATGGGTGGTTGGGCGACCCAAGGGCCCTCTGGGGGCTTGGGGTTGAAGAAAGAGGTTGTTGCAATTTGGAAAGACCTAGATTAATCCGCTCTGCACCAAAGAAATTCCGCAGGGAGTTCCCTCAGGGACCCTCCCCTGCGGTCACTTGCACGCTGCCCTCCCGGGCGGCGGTGGCTGCGCAACCCCCGGGGCCCGTAGGCCCCCAGCGCCCGTAGGCCCCCGGCGGTTACTTGAATAGGAAATGTGTGCCGCTTATTTTGATCAATTTAAAATAGTGAGTTTAGTCGCCCTTACTAATTCATCCATGATGATGATATTAGCGGTGGTTGTTGGCCTATTGTTGTTTAGGGGAACTAAATTAATCCCCAATAGATGGCAGTCGATTATGGAATCAATCTATAGTCATTTTCATGGTGTAGTTAAAGACAATTTAGGGGCGGAAGGGTTGAAGTATTTCCCCTTTATTATATCCCTTTTTACTTTTATCGTGTTTTTGAATGTTTTGGGCCTATTCCCCTATGTGTTTACTCCCACAGTTCATATAGTTGTCACGTTGGGCCTATCCTTTTCTATTGTGATAGGTGTGACTTTGGGGGGGCTCTGGAAATTCAAATGGAATTTTCTCAGCATATTAATGCCAGATGGAGCCCCCTTGGGGTTAGCTCCCCTGTTGGTGGTAATAGAAACTGTAAGTTACGTTTCTAGGGCCATCTCTTTAGGGGTTCGTTTGGCGGCTAATCTCTCGGCCGGCCATTTGTTGTTTGCCATTTTAGCCGGGTTCGGGTTTAATATGTTAATCGCTGGGACCTTTCTCAGTTTGTTCCCCCTGTTAATCATGGTCTTTATAACCTTATTGGAGATGGCAGTGGCCGTGATTCAGGCCTATGTGTTTTGTTTACTAACCACAATCTATTTGGGGGACACGGTCGCCCTGCATTAGTCCTTGGCCCCCCCCAGGGGGGGCCCATCCCCCCCCCTCCGGGGGCACCCATGTTACGGGGGCCCGTGGTGGGGGGCGGGCAATTATAGGGGGGCTACGATCCGGTTTCAGGTAAAATGGCTGAGGGGCGGCGCCCTTGGGGCTTTTACCCCGAGTGGAAGTTACCGAGTAGCCTTCTACGAAGGTTTCTTGTAATCCTTTGGTTTTGGGGAAAATAGAAGACAAGTGGACCTTCTAATACATGCTAGTGCACGCCCGCGCACAGGTGAGGAAACCCGGCTACCCCACCCCCAGGCCTCGCCGGGGGGCTGGGCCGGAGACGTATTAGGTATGAGGGTGGTATTAAAGACTCACCCTGCCGAAGATGCGTGACAATCAACCCGGAGTCACACTTTCACTGAAACAAGGGGAAGGCTCATTAAGTCCGTTGAGGACGAGGCAGCAGTAGAGAATATTGTGCAATGTACGGCAGTATGACACAGAGAGCACACGCCCTCTTGGCCTGTCCAACTAAGTGCCAGCAGACGCGGTTAGACTTAGGGGCCAAGCCTTTATGAGCAAAGGGGCGTAAAGGGTGTGTAGGCCGACTGCCCCACCCCCCCCCAAGGTGGTAAATGGAATTTTTCTGTAGCGGTAGAATGTGCGGATAGAAAATAGAACCCCAAAAGCAGAAGCAATTTACCGCGGGGCGGGAGGGGGGGCCCCTTGGGGCGCCCCTCCGGGTCACGGGCTGAAACACGAGGGTGTGGGGAACAAACAGGATTAGAGACCCTGGTAGTCCACACTGTAAACGATGGAGAAAATGCGAATGCAGCCCCGAAAGGCAGCAATCTCCCGCCTGAGTAGTACGATCGCAAGATTAAAATTCAAAAAATTTGGCTGTTCACCGTTTCGATTAGAGGAGCGTGTAGTTTAATTCGATAAACCGCGAGATACCTTACCCAAACTTGAATCGCCCCACCTGCGACCTTAATGGTCCCGGAGGGGGTGACCGGTATTGCATGGCCGTCGTCAGTTCGTGTATGAAACTTTAAACGGACCCAACCCGAGGATTAACCGCGGATGAAGTCAGGTCTTATGGTCCCAATGTTTGGGGATAATATGCGCTACATTTTCTTATACAATGGGAAACCTGGGAGGTGAAACCCAAAAGTGAGAGTTCGGTAGGCTATTGGAAGATGGCCGAAAGTTGAATTTAATAGTAATCGGAAAGTATAGCGTTCCGGTGAAAATGGTCTAGGTGTTAGCACAAATCGCCCGTCACCTTAACTTAGGATGATGGTTCGGACGCCGCTGCGTCCCTACGGGCCCCGGCGGTTACGGGCCCCTACGAAGTTAAGCAAGTCGTAACATAGTGAGAGGAGGGGAACCTCCTCTTGAAATTAATATAGATTTATAGAGGAGGGGAACCTCCTCTTGAAATCAATATAGATTTATAGAGTGGCCACTGGCTACTAACAAAAAGAAGCAAGTCATAATATAGTAAGGGGGGGAAAACCCCCCCTTGGAGTCGCTCCCAAGCCCTTCCCAGCCATACGGCTGGTCACCATGATGGTGGGGGGAGAAGGGGCGACGGTTGTATGGACATGAGTGAGCCTTTATTTCTAAGTACAATCACATTGGGCTTAATAATTTATAGTGTCAAGGGTTTGACCCTAAAAATCTCAATTCTAACGTTATTAATTACAAGCTGATGGAGTTTTTCTGAGGGGGCCGGCCTTTTTTTCCCCATTGAGTTTTTACAGGGTCTATTTGGCGGGATTCCTTTGGGAGGATACAACGGACTATTGACCATAAACAGTTGGGCGAAGGGGACTGAATTACTTGTTCTTGTCGGCGCTACCGCAGTTTTAATGATGCTTGATCCCCCTCTCCAAAGGGAGATGACTACTACAGGGGCTGTGGGGCACACCCCACCCGCGGGGGCCAACACCCCAATTTTAATCCTAATGGTGGCATTGGGGGGCGTTCTCTTGGTGTCGTCTAGTAACTGGCTTTCTGTCTATTTAGCCATTGAGCTGCCCACCCTTTCCTTATTTATACTAGCCGCCCAAAAGAGAGGGTCCGGTCATAGCGCCGAATCTGGCTTAAAATATTTTGTGCTGGGGGCGCTTTCCTCGGGGCTGTTCCTGTTTGGATGTGCCATGATGTGCGGATTGACGGGGGGGACCAGTGTGCCCTGTACCGATCTGGTACTCGGTCAGGCCCCCGGGGGTGCTATGCCCCCGATGGGAGGCCTATTGATCACAGTAGCGCTGTTGTTTAAGTTGTCAGCTGCCCCATTCCATATGTGGGCCCCCGATGTATATGACGGTGCGCCGACCACGACCACCGCTTTATTGGCGATTGTGCCAAAGGTAGCCATATTTTCTATTTTAGTTTCAATTGGCCCGGCAATAAACATATTATTGATTGGTGCTATATTTTCAATGATCGTGGGCGCCATTGGGGCTTTAAACCAAACAAAAATTAAACGCCTAATAGCCTATAGTGGAATAGGACATATGGGGTTTATACTTTGGGGGATGGAGATTGGGTCTTTTGAAAGTATTCAAGCTAGCCTGGTGTATATGATTTTATACGTGACAATGTCTATTAGCATTTTTGCTATAATATTGGCCCTGGGGGTGGTTAGGAATTTAATAGTGGAGTTTAGTGGTCTCTCCAGGAGAGATCCGACTTTGGCTATAACATTGGCCTTAACTCTCCTTTCGATTGCGGGTATTCCCCCCTTAGTTGGATTCTTAAGTAAATGGTTGGTGCTGTTGCCGGGGGTGGTTAATCAATATTATTTAGTCTCGGTTTTAGCCGTGGTCTGCTCGGTTATAGCTGGCGTTTATTATGTTAGAATAGTAAAAATTATCTACTTTCAAGCTGATTCTTCCCTTTTAATTGGCATAAAAACGCTTAGGAGGGAGAATAGAATAAATTTAAGAAAGGCTTTGCTAATTGGTGCTAGTTTATATGTGATTGGGTTCACAATTGCCTCCCCCAATTTTCTGTTACAACTGGCCCATTGGGCCACAGTGGGGCTGTTCTAGATCCAAGCATTATTATAATGCTTGGATCATGATAATCAAGATCCCACCATCCCTCATGATGGTGGCCAGCCGTATGGCTGGGGAAGGGAGGCCTCCGAAAGAGGGATGGGCGGCGGTGTGGGGCCCCATTGGTGCCCGCCGTAGGGTGGACTAACGGCAAGTCGCCGGGCTCATGACCCGGTCATGCAGGTTCAACTCCTGCCCCTACAACATTATCAATGTTGGAATGCAACGTCGATTTGAGTAAAAAGAGTGACGAATGGAGAACTAGGGTGCACTAAAGAGGACGGAGCCCCCCGAAATGGCGGAGGAGAGACTTTGAAGCCCTAATGTCCTGCGCGGCAACGCAGCGGGGGGGCCAGGGGAGCGAAACATCCCAGTACCGGGCCCCCCACCCCCCCCTCCCCATAGTGGGTGTTTAGGGGGGGGCACAGTAAAAATCAAACGAGATTCCGCAAGTGGCGGCGAGCGAAAGCGGACGGGCCCTTTCCCGTAGGCCCCCCGGCCTCGGCTGGGGGGCGGGGGTCGCCCACCCAGGGGCGGGCGAGTAGTGATGGGAAGATGGGTGGCCACACATCCAAGGCTTAATAATTAGTGTCACACCGAAAGAGAGGAGTACTGTAAAGGAAAGTTGAAAGAGACTTGAAAAGACCTTGAAATGAGTCACTTAAAGCAGTTGTAACACAACGTACCTTTTGTATAATGGGTCCACGAGATAAAATTTGGCAAACTTAAAGTGCAATCTCGCAGCCACCCCACAGGGGATGGTTGGGGGGATTGTTCTTGGCCCCCTAAGGTGTAGTGAAAGCAAGGGGGGGGATACCCCCACCCCTCAGTCAAATTTCCCGAAACCAAGTGATCTAGCCATGGGCAGTTTTTAGGAACGAACCGGTGGTTGTTGCAAAAACCTCGGACGACCTGTGGTTAGGGGCGAAACGCCAATCGAACTTGGAGATAGCTGGTTTTCTGCGAAAACTATTGAAGTAGTGCGTCCACAATTCAAGGCTAAGATCGACTGATCTTAGGGCAAGTCGAATAATCAAGATTTGCATTATCCGATGAGAATGGCTTGGAATGCGGTAAAGCCCGATCCCCCGAAGCCGGGGGATTAACTATGAAGAAAAAAAGCCAGAGTAGGACAGACAGACTGTGGGCGATAAGGTCGACGGTCAAAAGGGGAGAAGCCCTAACCAGAAGTTAAAGTCATTAATAAAAATTTCCACCATCCTGGATGGTGGCAAGTATAAAATTTAGTGTAAAAGAGATATTGGATTTAGACAATGAAGAAGTAGGCTTGGAGCCAGCCACCTTTGAGAGATGACGTAGCAGTTCACTCAAGAAATTCTTTTATCTCTAAAATTATGGTGGCTAAAGTTGAACTGAAACTCTGGGGGCGAAATAACAAGGTGGGGTCCGGGAGGACCCAACCCTCACCCTAACGGGTGCAGGTTGCGAGGAACTCCCGCCCTTCGTTATGTTTGCTCGGTAGCAGAACGTACTGTTAATTGTTCAGTGAGAGCCCCACACGGCATCAGAAGTGATAATGTGGACATGAGTAAAAAATCATAGGATCACTCCCCCCCTGGTTTCCCATATTAGCTATGGGGTTAAACAGCCCCTAAAATAGCAGCCCCAAAGGTTGCGTTAATGGGGGGCCATGAGTAATAGACGCACAAAGTGCCAGGAAAGAATTATTCAAGGGCATCGGTAAATCGAAGGTGATAACCATCTTTCGGCGCCGCACTGTACTAAACTAACTAAAGTGGGGGATAGTGAGGGGATAAATTTCCTTAAGGAACTCGGCAAAATCCCAATGGCCCACCAGGGCATAGATTGGAACACGGGCCTCGACTGTTTACCAAAAACATAGCCCTCGGCTAATATGAAAATAGAAGTATGGAGGGTGAGGCCTGCCCAATGGTTGTATCTAAAAGCGGTGGATAAAAGTCGACCGTGTAAGGACAATTGAATGGCCGCGGTAACACTGACCGTGATAATGTAGCGTAATCACTAGCCAATTAATTGTTGGCCAGTATGAATGGCGCCACGAAGGCCCCACTGTCTTAAGGAAATTCCCAGTGAAATTGAATTCGTAGTGAAGATGCTACGTCCAATTTGTTAGACGAAAAGACCCCGTTGAGCTTTACTGGGGCACTTACACGGCCCTGGCCTTCAAGCCTAAGTGTGATAGGCCAAGGCTTACCGCACCTAGGAGTTGGCCGAATTTAAATGGGTGGCTTAGACTATGTGGCAGCCCCCCGTCGGGGCAGATGAAACCCCACTCCCCCATGTCAAAGGGGCTAACCCCCTCCTCTTGGGAGGGGGGACAATGTAAGTAGGACAGTTTGGTTGGGGCGACCGCCTTTTAAATAGTAACGAAGGTGCGCTTAAGGTGTGTAATTAATGACTGAAGCCTGACTGCGAGGGGGACACCCCGAGCAGACACCCCCAAGCCCGCCCGGGAGGGCGGCGATGGGGTGGGCCATAGTGACCCGTTAATTTAGAGTGGAATAGTTAACGATCAACGAATAAAAGTTACCACGGGGATAACAGCGTAATATCGTTAGAGAGTTCACATCGACGACGATGTTTGCGACCTCGATGTTGAATTGCGGCATCCTGGGGTGCAGCCGCTCCCAAGGGTTGGTCTGTTCGTCCATTAAAGCCGTACATGATTTGAGTTAAAAGCGTGGTAACACAGCTTGGTTTCTATCTACAAATTGAAGAAACATCGATATAACTATCTTCTAGTACGAAAGGACCGAAGGATTAGTGATCCTCTTATTTTTTATAAGTTACGATCAACCCATTGACCTCCACTCCCCCTCCCGGGGGGGCGAGGGGTCTCTCAGCTAATCACTGACCGCTTCTAAAGTGGGAAAGTCATATCGAAATGTTTGGGCCCATTATAGGGGGGCTAAAACCCCACCACCACGAGCCCGCTATAGCGGCCTCCTAAGGAGGGGATGGTGGCCAGCCCTCGGGCTGGGAAAATCATTAGGAAAAACCATTAGGCCAATTTGTTGGGGGAAACAGCCCATTGGATAGCGTTTAATGGTCAATCAGGGAGCTTCAGTCTATGACTATGACCAAAGGTCTACTCTTAGAATTCGGTTTCCCATTTGTGAGATCATAAATTAAGTAACCATCGGTTGCTGGCGCAACCTGCCTCCTTGGGAGGCCTCCTTCGGAGGGAAGGTTGCAATCTTTCGATCCCAGCGTATACGCTGGCCTATAATATAGGGATAACCAAGGCTTCAGCCTGTGGCTATGACCAAAGGTCTATGTATCTTTTAGTTATATTGGCCCCTCTTTTGGGGGCCTTAACGTCAGGGTTTTTTGGTAGAAAAATAGGAGAAAAAGGTGCTGGTATTTTTACTTCAGCCTGTTTAATTTTAAGTTTGTCCTGGTCTGCCTTGATATTTTATGAAACGACCTTAAATTCCTCTACAACATATATAAAATTATGGAGGTGGCTCGACTCAGATTTATTGACCACCTATTTTGGCTTACAATTCGATAGTGTTACTGCCACGATGTTGATCGTGGTTACAGGTGTATCCACTTTAGTTCATATTTTTTCTACCGCATACATGGACGGCGACCCTCATCTTCCTCGATTTATGTCATACTTGTCATTATTTACATTTTTTATGATCCTATTAGTGACTAGTGACAACTACCCACAGTTATTTATTGGTTGGGAAGGAGTGGGGCTATGCTCTTATTTACTAATAAATTTTTGGCTAACCAGAATTGAGGCCAATAAGGCGGCCATAAAAGCCATGTTGGTCAATAGAGTGGGGGACATTGGGTTAGTTTTGGCGATGTTTGCTATTTGGGAGGAATTTGGGTCTTTAGATTTTTCTTCAGTTTTCAACGCCGCTCCGGTTGCCGCTGAAAGCCATATTACCTTGATATGTTTATTTTTGTTTATCGGGGCAGTTGGTAAATCTGCACAATTGGGGTTGCACACTTGGTTGCCGGATGCTATGGAAGGTTAACGTTGGGCCGTCTTGTCTAAGTAATTAGTTATGATTATAAATCCACTGTATGCTGGGAAAACCTCTAGTCAGCCCCTGGCCATTGCCAGGGGGGTCGACCATCCCCTCCGAAGGAGGGGATGGTGGGTTGATCAGCCGGTAACAAAAACCGAAGGTTAGGTTTTCCCCCTTCGTTGTTGGAACCCCCGAGACTTTATGTGGAAACCACTTGCGAGCCCAGGCCCTGGCCTGGCCTATACAATAGGTAAACCGCCCCCCAAAGGGGGGTGAGTAGAGGCGAGACCGGTTCAAGTCCGGCTGCCCCCTAGATGGTCGTCACAATAATCCACCTTATTGTAAAAATATTAGTGATAGTTGTCCCATTACTTGTTGCAGTGGCTTATTTAACTTTAGCCGAACGGAAAGTTTTGGGGTATATGCAAGCTAGAAAAGGACCAAATGTAGTTGGGGTCTATGGGCTATTACAGCCTTTGGCTGATGGTGTAAAGTTGTTCGCCAAAGAGATGGTGATCCCCCACCATGCGAATCTTTTCATATATGTAGCCGCCCCTATATTATCATTTACCTTGGCCTTAATCGCTTGGGGGGTTATTCCTTATGAAAGGGGGGTTTTAATAAGTGATTTAAAGATAGGAATCTTGTATTCATTGGCTATCTCCTCCATAAGCGTTTATGCCATACTAATGTCCGGGTGGTCTAGTAATTCTAAATATGCTTTTTTAGGAGCCATTCGGGCCGCGGCCCAAATGATTAGTTATGAAGTTTCTATAGGGCTAATAATCATTACTGTCATTTTGTGCGTGGGCTCCTTAAATATTACTGAGATAGTACTAGCTCAAGGAAATAGTGTTTGATTTTTTTTTCCTCTTTTCCCCGCTGCTATGATGTTTTTTGCTTCCGCGTTAGCCGAAACAAATCGAGCTCCTTTTGATTTGACAGAGGGGGAGTCCGAGTTGGTGTCCGGGTATAATGTCGAGTACGCCTCGATGTCCTTTGCTTTGTTTTTCCTTGCCGAATATGCTCACATTATATTAATGAGTTGTATGACAACTATATTATTTTTGGGGGGATGGCTCTCACCAATCATGTTTTTAAAAGGAGGGGCTTGATGGTTTGGTATAAAGACCGCCTTTATAATTTTATTGTTTATTTGAATAAGGGCCTCCTTCCCGAGAATGCGGTATGATCAATTGATGGCGCTATTATGGAAATCTTATCTGCCTTTAAGTTTAGCTTTGGTTATTTTGGTTGCCGGCGTTTTATTAGGCTTTAATGGCCTACCCCCCAGTTGGTGCTAAACCGCAGGTTCTTCTGCAACCGCCCATTGGGACAGGTTGCTCTGTAGCCTTATCTTGGGGGAAGGTTAAGGGACAGCCCATAAGGGCTGAGCCTATAGTTTTGAGGAAACAGGCTGAGGCCCGTGCCTATGGCCCTAACGGTAGAATGGTTCCCTCAAAAGAGGGAACCATTACCTTGAGAATGTCGAGCCATTCCCTCCTTCGGAATGTCGAGACATTCCCTTGAGAATGTACACGGAGTTTTATGGGATTTTAGTTTTATTAATTTTTAGTGTAATTCTTTCCGCCATTATTTCCGGCGCCTCTTATGTTTTAGGGGTGAAGCAGCCGGACCGGGAGAAAGTCTCCGCTTACGAATGTGGGTTTGATGCCTTCGGGGCCCCCGGGCGCCCCTTTTCGGTCCGGTTTTTCTTAATTGGAATTTTGTTTTTAATTTTTGATTTGGAAATTTCTTTCCTTTTCCCTTGGAGCATAATATATAATCAAATTTCTCCTTTTGGGTTTTGAACCATGACGGTATTTTTGGTCATTCTCACCCTCGGCCTAATCTATGAGTGAATAAAGGGCGGTCTAGAGTGGGAGTAGCCACAAGCAGCCCGCGGTTCCCTCCTCGGAGGGGGGGAGACTGCCCCTTCGGGGCGACGGCTGCACCCCTCCCTCCTTCCCAGCCTGCAGGCTGGCCACCATCCTGGATGGTGGCGGAGGCCTCCCCTAAGGGAGGACGGGGGTCGCAAGGTAGGCAAGTTGTAAAGTGGAAGATAAAGTCCCATCCGCCACGGGAGTGGCGGCGTGCCGAGGCGGCGGGATATCCCGCCGCCTCGGCCAATTATCATACCAACCCCGGTATCCGCCCTAATTCACGCCGCAACCATGGTTACGGCGGGTGTTTTTTTATTAATTCGGTCCGCCCCCCTGTTGGAACAAGCGCCATTGGCTTTGATGATAGTGACTGTCGTGGGGTCCATGACCGCGTTTTTTACTGCCACGATCGGGCTGGTTCAAAATGACCTAAAAAAAGTAATTGCTTATTCAACCTGTAGTCAATTGGGATACATGGTGGTGGCCTGTGGGATCTCCCATTATTCCATAAGTTTATTCCACTTAATGAACCACGCCTTTTTTAAGGCTTTGCTGTTTTTAAGTGCTGGATCTGTCATTCATGCCATGGCCGATGAACAAGACATGAGGAAAATGGGGGGGCTAATAACATCCACCCCCTTTACTTATACTATGATGTTCATTGGTTCCCTCTCTTTGATGGGCTTCCCTTATTTAACGGGCTTTTATTCTAAAGATCTAATTTTGGAGCTTGCTTACGATCAATATTATTTAGCCTTCGCCCATTGGTTGGTGATCTTTTCCGCACTATTGACGGCTTTTTACTCAATTCGATTAATCTATTTGACCTTTATTGCCGATACAAGCTCAAAGAAAGAAGTTTTTATGCGGGCTCACGAGGGCTCTTGGAACTTAACTTTACCCCTAATATTGTTGGCTTTAGGGAGTATTTTCGTGGGCTATTTAACCAAGGAGGTACTCTGGTCGTTTCAGGCCACACTCCCCCCCATTATCCCTATTTCTATCAAATTACTGCCTGTAATTTTTAGCTTCTTCGGGGCAACCTCGGCTTTTGTGCTCTACCATTGTTCCACCCGCGCCTTTAGTGTGCCAACCCCGGCTATTAGTTTGGCCAGCTATGCTTTTTTATATTCTGCTTGGCAGTTCAATTTTATTATAAACTATTTCTTGGTAAGAAATGTGTGGGGGTTGGGCCATCTAATCTCGTACCGAGTCCTAGATAAGGGGGTGTTGGAATTGGTCGGCCCCAAAGGAATATCAGACCGAATGATCCAATTAACTCAAGGGATTAGCAATTTACAATCCGGTTTAGTTTTTAATTATGCGCTAATAATATTAATTGGTGCCGCGGTGTTTATTTGGGGAACCGTCTGGCCCCTTTATTAATTTTCGACCCCCCCATCCCCGTGGGGTTGGGTCGTTGCATGGGGGGGTAGGTTAAGGTAGACCGTTGGCCTTCAAAGCTAAAAGTGTGGGTTCAAGCCCCGCTCCCCCTGCATGCCCTCAGCGGCGGCACCACAGCCAAGGGGCCCCGCAAATTGGGGCATGGGCCCCCCTCCTAGAAAATGACAACATTAAGCCGCCTATTTCTTATGACTATCCCCTTTGGGGAGAGAGACCTGCCGGAGCCTTGGCAATTAGGCTTTCAAGATGCTGCCCACCCGGTGATGGAAGAAATAATCTTTTTTCATGATCAGATCATGTTTCTATTGGTCATTATTATTACAACGGTATTATGGTTAATTGTTAAGGCTTTGGGTGGCAAATCTTACCACAGATATTTAGTTGACGGGACCTTATTAGAAATAATTTGGACTATAATCCCGGCAATTTTATTAGTTTTCCTAGCCTTCCCCTCTTTAAAGTTATTATATTTAATGGATGAGATAATGGACCCCGCTTTGACCATTAAGGCGATAGGCCATCAATGGTATTGGTCCTATGAATACTCGGACTATCGGGCGGAGACATTAGAGTTTGACTCCTATATGGTCCCCACTTCGGATTTAAACACTGGTGATTTTAGATTGTTAGAGGTGGACAATCGGCTCGTCGTTCCTATTAACACACATATTCGAGTGTTAGTAACCGGGGCGGACGTTTTGCATTCATTTGCAGTCCCCTCTTTGGCCATAAAGATGGATGCAGTTCCAGGTAGATTAAATCAAACAAGTTTCTTTGTAAAAAGGCCCGGCACTTTTTATGGTCAATGCTCTGAAATTTGTGGTGCCAACCATTCTTTTATGCCCATAGTGGTGGAGGCGGTTTCTTTAAATAAATATATAAATTGGGTGCTATCCCTACAGTCCAGTTCTTAGAAGGGACAGTCTATAAGGCTGTGCCTTCTGGCCTTAAACCCCGTAGATTACTATGCAGCCGCCCGTTTGGGCAGGCTGCTCTGCAACCTTATCTTAGGGAAAGGTCCTATCGTACCGTTGGGTCGAACCAAAGGTTGAATGATTCAACCCCTAAGCCCTCGGGGGTCCTGCGGGGCCCCTAACTATGGCTATGGTGGCTGTTATAGAATATAGAGGGGTGGGATAGATCATAAATGTAACCTCAGTGGTTATTGTGATCTATCTCCCTAATCGGTGGCAATACCGCCCATCCCTCCTTCGGAGGCCTCCCTTCCCCAGCCATACGGCTGGCCACCATGGTAACCACCATGGTGGGGGGAGGCCGGGCGGGATTCTGATTAGATTATGGTTTCTCCTAAGAATTGGCTGGGCTTAATTTTTCTTTTACTTATTTTGGGGATAATTAGCGTGATAAGAATTCCATCAGACAACGACGCTCGACTAAAAAGAGCCGCCCTAGAGTGGTCCCTGGCAACTTTAGCTGCCACTTTGATTTTATGGGGAGCCTTTGATTCCGGGGGCCAGTTTCAAACCATAAACCAAACAGAGTGGGTAGTTTCTCCGGCCTTAAACTTCCAATGGGGGCCGATCGTTTTAGCGGTGGACGGGATATCCTTGTTTTTTTTTATTTTAACTGCATTATTAATCCCCATTTGCATTTTAATAAGTTGGAATTCTATTAAATATTTATTGAAAGAATTCTTGTTGTGCTTGCTATTTTTGGAGATTTTATTGATGGGGGTTTTTTCCGCACTTGACCTGTTGTTATTTTATATTTTGTTTGAGGGAATATTAATTCCCATGTTCCTTCTGATTGGTATCTGGGGCTCAAGGGAAGAAAAAGTGCGAGCTTCCTATTATTTCTTCTTTTATACTTTAATGGGGTCGGTGTTTATGCTCTTGGGCATCTTTCAACTGTATGATATCGCCGGCACAACAGATTACCAGACATTATTAAATATTAAACTACCCGAGTCAACCCAAAAGTGGATATTTGCTGGGTTTTTCCTCAGTTTGGCGGTAAAAATCCCCAAGGTGCCCTTCCATATTTGGTTGCCTCAGGCCCATGTTGAGGCCCCTGTTTCGGGCTCGGTCATATTGGCGGGGGTACTATTAAAATTGGGGGGTTATGGGTTTTTGAGGTTTTCTTGGCCCCTTTTACCTGCCGCCTCTGAATATTTTGCCCCTTTAATAATAACGTTGAGTGGGATAGCTATCGTATATGGGAGCCTGACAACCTGTCGGCAAGTGGATTTTAAGCGACTAATTGCTTATTCTTCGGTGGCACACATGGGCCTGGTAACTTTGGGCCTATTCACCCATACAATAGAAGGCTTGGTCGCGGCTGTGTTTTTAATGTTGGCCCATGGTATTGTTAGTTCCTCCCTCTTTATTGCGGTCACTTTTTTATATGAGCGCCACCACACTCGTCTTATAAAGTATTACCGGGGGATTACTATTACAATGCCTATTTTTGCGACCATGATGTTGGTGTTGACACTCACCAATATGGCCATCCCTTTAAGTTGTAATTTTGTGGGGGAATTTTTTTCCCTGTTAGCCGCCTTTGAATATAGTTTGGTGATTGGGGTTTTGGCCGCATCGGGCATGGTTTTGTCGGCCGCGTATTCCCTTTATTTGTATAACCGAATTTGTTTTGGGGATGCTTCCAATTATCACCTCTTCCCCAGGGACATGAACCGGCGCGAGGCTTTGGCCATGGCCCCCTTAGTAATTCTAATTTTTTTCCTTGGGATATTGCCCTCGGTGATTATAGGGCCTGTGAAAAATGCCCTAATGTTTAGTCCTGGGGGAGCCTAGGGGGGGGGGGTTCCAGTGCTCCTCTAGTCTATACGGCTCCCCCCCGGCAGTTTGAATGGTGATGACTTGGGCTTGCTTCTACACATTGTCATTTGGGGCGATCGCTTCTGGAATAATGGTCATATCGGCGCTTAACCCGGTCCACTCAGTTTTTTGGTTGGTAGTTGCTTTTACAAGTTCTTCGGCCCTCTTTATTTTATTGGGGGTAGATTTTATCGCTTTAATGTTTTTAATTGTCTATGTGGGTGCTATTGCTATTCTTTTTTTGTTTGTTATTATGATGTTAAATTTAACTGACTTCCCCCCCGCCTACCGGTTGGGGGGCGAAACAGATATGACAAACTATGTCCCCGTTGGGTTGGCCATTGGGACACTTTTCTTTTCGGAAATTGCCTCCAGTTGGCTCATAATGGGCGGCCACTATACTCTTGCGGGCCCCTTTGGGGCTGCGACCTCCGGTTACGCTAGTGAACTGGGGGGAAATTGGAATCTGGCCAACCCTTGGTTTTTAATAAAGTGCCACAATATCGAAGCCATTGGGCGGCTGCTATATACCGATTACTATTATTTATTCATTCTAGCCAGTTTTATATTGCTGGTGGCCATGATTGGGGCCATAGTATTAACTCAAGAAATAGGGGAGGAGATAGGGGCCACTGCCAAGAAACAAGATATCTTCCTTCAAACCAGCCGCGCCCCCGAGGGCGCGTAACCCCGCCCGGGCCCCTTGATCCCCCCACCATTCCTTCCCACCATTCCTTCGGAATGGTGGCCAGCCTGTTATCCTCCATAAGGAGGGCCAGGCTGGGAGGAATGGTGGCCAGCCTTCAGGCTGGGAGGAGCCTTGCAACCGTCGCCCCTCCAAAAAAGGGAGGGGCGACGGTCCCATCAACCCTTATAGGCTGATGGCACCGGTGGTCCGCGAGGAACCGCGGGTCCCTTGAGGCCCCCCAGTTCAATTCTGGGGGCCCCCCCATGCAACTAAGGAAAGAGAACCCCGTCCTATCTATTGTAAATGGCTTAATTATTGATTTGCCAAGCCCCTCCAATATTTCTTATATGTGGAACTTTGGTTCTTTGTTGGGGGCATGCCTGGGCATACAAATATTAACAGGAATTTTTCTGTCAATGCACTATTGCGCCGATGTAAGTTTGGCTTTTGCCTCTGTGGGCCACATTATGCGCGATGTTAATTATGGATTTTTACTAAGGTATTTACATGCCAATGGGGCCTCCATGTTTTTCCTATGCGTCTATCTTCATATAGGCAGGGGATTGTATTTTGGGAGCTATTCACGAACTGCGGTTTGAAATGTTGGTGTTGTAATATATGTATTGATGATGGCCACAGCTTTTATCGGATACGTTTTACCTTGGGGCCAAATGTCTTTCTGGGGCGCCACGGTAATTACTAATTTATTGTCAGCTATCCCTTATATTGGGACAGATGTTGTCCAATGGGTTTGGGGGGGATTTAGTGTTTCTAACGCTACACTTAATCGGTTCTACAGCCTCCATTACCTTTTACCCTTTGTTCTAGCGGCTTTGGCCATGGTTCATTTAATATGTTTACATGTTGAGGGGTCTAATAATCCTATCGGGGTTAAGTCTGACATTGATAAAGTGCCTTTTCATGTTTATTATACATCTAAGGATTGGTATGGTATTGTCACATTGGCGGTGATATTGGGCGCCATTGTGTACATCACTCCCAATTTGTTAGGGGACCCGGAAAACTTCATCCAGGCCAACCCCTTGGTAACTCCTGTCCACATTCAACCAGAGTGGTACTTTTTATTTGCTTATGCCATACTGCGTTCAATTCCTAATAAGTTAGGGGGGGTTGTGGCCATGTTTTCTAGTTTTTTGATATTATTTTTAATGCCATGGCTCCATAGTAGCCGATTTAGAGGCTTGACCTTCCGGCCCTTGGCGCGACTCCTCTTTTGGTTTTTCGTGGCTGACTTCTTACTCCTTACTTGGATTGGGTCACAACCTGTCGAGGAGCCCTTTATAATAATTGGGCAATTAGCTTCAATTTTTTATTTTTCTTACTTTTTAGTTATAACTCCCCTTTTGGGTCATTTTGAAAATTGGTTGACAAGCAACCCACGCTCTTTAAAGGAGGGGGCATAAGCCTCTGTACCTCGAGCGACCTATGCACGGCAGAGGTTAAAAATGGGGGACCGTCAAGGAACCGTCGGTGGGGCTCATAAGGACCCTCAAGGACGGATACATTAGTCTCCGTGTCTCGAGCAACCCTCACCAGAAGGTGAGGGTTGCTCCAGTCTAGGCTGGCCTTTAAGGCAACGGAGGCTGTCCTTCCTCCCAGCCGGCTATCCTCCATAAGGAGGTAAGGCTGGCCACCATCCCCCGCTATCCATACCTTGGGTATGCCTAGAAAATAGGGATGGGCGGGGGATGGTGGGAGAAGCCCCTCCCGGGACGGAGCCCCCCCCCACAACCTCAAAATAGAGAATAAGTAAAATGAAATCTACCGTTTATCACCCCTATCATTTAGTAGACCCCAGTCCATGGCCTTACATAGGATCTTGCGGAGCTCTTTTTGTTACTATCGGCAGTGTTATGTATTTTCATTATAGTCAACCCTGGGTCATGTATATGGGATTAATAACAATTGTATTTACCATGGTAGTTTGGTGGAGGGATGTGATCCGGGAGGCCACTTTTCAAGGCCACCACACCCTAATGGTTAAACAGGGGTTAAAATATGGGATGCTCCTATTTATCGCCTCCGAGGTTCTTTTCTTCTTTTCCTTTTTTTGGGCTTTCTTCCATAGTAGCCTGTCGCCCACGATTGAACTCGGTGCTGTCTGGCCGCCCCAGGGCATTGACCCGTTGAATCCCTTTTCGGTACCCTTATTGAACACTGCAGTGTTACTAAGCTCGGGCGCCACCGTAACCTGGGCGCACCATGCCATAATCAGCGGCCGAAGAGGAGAGGCCATTCGGGGGCTCACTGCCACTGTGGTTTTGGGGCTAATATTTACCGGGCTACAAGCAATGGAATACTATGAGGCGCCCTTTGCCATTTCGGATTCAGTTTATGGGTCTACTTTTTTTGTGGCCACGGGGTTTCATGGCCTCCATGTTATAATAGGGACTACTTTTTTGGCTGTCTGTTTAGCCAGATTAGTATCCCATCAATTCACTCGCCATCACCATTTTGGATTTGAAGCTTCAAGTTGGTATTGGCACTTCGTAGATGTAGTGTGGTTATTTTTGTATATTTGTATATACTGGTGGGGGTCTTAGGGCCTTGATTGCCAGGAATGATGCTTCACCATTGAGGACCGAGGGTTCCTCTTGAAGAACCCTCTGTTGCCTTAAAGGCCAGCCTTTCCCTCCTTATGGAGGATAGCAGGCTGGGAGGAGCCGCCGCCCGGGAGGGCGGCGGTTGCCCGTACTAG